AATTGAGCGTTTCTTATCACAACCCTTCTTCGTGGCAGAAGTATTTACTGGTTCTCCAGGGAAATATGTTGGTCTTGGAGAAACAATTAGGGGGTTTCAATTGATCCTTTCCGGAGAATTAGACGGTCTTCCCGAGCAGGCCTTTTATTTGGTGGGTAACATCGATGAAGCTACCGCGAAAGCTATGAACTTAGAAGTGGAGAGCAAATTGAAGAAATGACCTTAAATCTTTGTGTACTGACTCCTAATCGAATTATTTGGGATTCAGAAGTGAAAGAAATCATTTTATCTACTAATAGTGGCCAAATTGGCGTATTACCAAACCACGCCCCTATTGCCACGGCTGTAGATATAGGTCTTTTGAGAATACGCCTCAACGACCAATGGTTAACGGTGGCTCTGATGGGTGGTTTCGCTAGAATAGGTAATAATGAGATCACCATTTTAGGAAATGATGCGGAGATGAGTACTGACATTGATCCGCAAGAAGCTCAGCAAGCTCTTGAAATAGCTGAAGCTAACTTGAGTAGAGCTGAGGGTAAGAGACAAGCAATTGAAGCGAATCTAGCTCTCAGACGAGCTAGGACACGAGTAGAGGCTGTAAATGCTATTTCCTCCTAGTCAAGTCAATACATCAAAATAATCAAAAGAAGTTCTTTAGAACTGTATTATTATACACCACATTTTTATTCTGCCAATTGAACACAATCAAGTCTAATCTGATATAACGAAAAAAAAAAAGAAAATGGGTAGAAAAACTTATTAGATATCACTCAATTGGCTTCGGTATCTAATAAGTTCTACCTACTATTGGATTTGAACCAATGACTCCCGCCGTATGAAAGCAATACTCTAACCACTGAGTTAAGTAGGTTATTTATCACCAAAAAAAGGACCCATCACTTATAGGATTATAAGTGGAATATTATTTCTAAGCAATACCAATCTGTTAACAGTAGACGGATCAGAGAGCTATCATGTGGGATTATGGAATATCCATCTTGACAAGAAATTATCCATATGTTAATATATCTATGACAAGGGCTATAGCTCAGTTAGGTAGAGCACCTCGTTTACACGTGCGCCAATGCTTTTCAAGGGAGCCCATTATGCAATGCAAGAAACATAATTGATCTTAATTGACAAATCGATGTCTTACTCCATAGATTCGAGGGAACAAGAGAACAATAGCCTGACAAATATTGGGTTGGTCCGATTCAGGTGCGAATTCAGGTGCCAAATCAAATAGAACCCGCCATTGATTTGATAGTTGATAAGGTAAATACCCAGTCCATTCAATGCTAGGCATAATGAGTATAAGGGCCTCAAAATAACCTTTTTTCGTCCTATGAACTTTAAGGTGTATGAAGTCTCATATTCGACTCTTGCAGCGTAGCGATAGAGACTCCATCTAACTTAGTTTGATCTAGGCCGAAGGCAGACCTAAGTCAAGGTAACCCTTCTTTGAAACACTTTGGTATTGCTCCTAGATCAGAATACAAATGATGAATCAGAGCACATGGAGCCATCTCATTATTTTCCTGTAAAGAAAAATATGGTGGACTAACTGATCTTTACATCAGTTTATGAAAGAGCCCAATGCAACAAAATGCATGTTGGGTCTTTGAAACAGTTCGAATCATTTCGATAATAATCAGTTTGATCTGTTTTACCGAGAAGGTCTACGGTTCGAGTCCGTATAGCCCTAATACATTCTATTTTAGTTTAGTATAGTTTTCATTTCCTCATTAGTACTTGTTTATAGACGGGCCGGTTGGTTGGTCCAAAAGTATTACCACATGTTCATGTAAATACATAGGGACAGGAAAATAAAAACAATAAATAAAAAACAATAATTCATTCCAATAGATCTAATCAGTATTTGTAAAATCTCGGATAAAATACTCATCTTCCTTCATTAATCTTCGTGGATGGATTACATATGACCTTTTTCCTCTTTTCCTGTCCATGATTAAAGAGTTAGTGATACATTTTTGCGTTGGTATATCGAATCCGGTCAATTTATGAAGTGAGAATCATGACATGATTCTGTCTAAAAACTTCAACAGTCACATAGATCTAGGACCTATTTTTTTCTTGTATTTGTTTTGTGGAGTCGCCTGACTAATCGCTTTTTGGCAGAACAACAACCCCAATTGATTGATTCAGAGATAATGCAGAGATAATGAATTGGTCCTAAATGTATCAATTTCCTTCTTCTATATTCTATGAGTTGAGTTGGTTTTGGGATTTGGTCTGTCAAATCATTCGATAATGTCTAATTCTTTCTATTAGAAGTATCTTTCTTATGTAGATTAGATAATTTACGATTCCGTCTATTATACCACTCTGTGGTATGTTTCATTGTGTAATGTAGGTTTGCTGTAAAACAAACCTTTTTCTTGTAGTGAAATCCAACCCATCGGGTGGTCTTACTATTACTAAGTGTTATTGCCGTAACAAAACAAACAAGTATTTTGGTTCATTCCAAATCGCGATC